GACAAATCTTTTTTTTTTTTTTTTGATATTTCTGAACGGATGAAAAAAATTTTTAGAAATTGGATGTGGAAAAACACAGAATTCACAATTTCGAATTATACAGAGAAAAAGACAAAAGAAAGCGCGAAAAAAAAAGAGGAGGACAAAAAAGAAGAAGACAAAAGAAAGGAGAAAGTGCGTATACAAATAGCGGAAGCCTGGGATAGTATTTTACTTGCTCAAGTAATGAGAGGTTTTTTATTAATAACCCAATCAATTCTTAGAAAATATATTATATTACCTTCATTGATAATAGCTAAAAATATCGTCCGTATACTATTATTTCAATTTCCGGAATGGTATGAGGACTTAAAGGATTGGAATAGAGAAATGCATGTTAAATGTACCTATAACGGCGTTCAATTATCAGAAAAAGAATTTCCAAAAAACTGGTTAACAGACGGCATTCAGATCAAGATCCTATTTCCTTTTCGTCTTAAACCTTGGCACAGATCTAAGTTACGAGCCCCTTATAATGATCCAATGAAAAAGCAAGGTCAAAAAAATGATTTTTGTTTTTTAACAATTTTTGGAATGGAAGCTGAACTACCTTTTGGTTCTCCCAGAAAAAAACTTTCATTTTTTGAACCGATTTTAAAAGAACTCAAAAAAAAAATGAAAAAATTGCAAAAGAAATGTTTTATAATTCTAGGAATTTTTAAAGAACAAACAAAATTTTTTCTAAATGTCTCAAAAAAACCAAAAAAATGGATCATTAAAAACATTCTGTTTATAAAAGAAATAATAAAAGAACTCTCAAAAATAAACCCAATTATATTATTTGGATTGAGAAAAATAGAAGTATATGAATTGAGTGAAATTAAAAAAGATTCAATAATCAGTAATCGGATGATTCAGGAATCGTCCATTCAAATTAGATCTCAGAATTGGACAAATTATTCATTAACAGAAAAAAAAATGCAAGATCTGACTGATAGAATAAACACAATCATAAATCAAATAGAAAAAATTACAAAAGACAAGAAAAAGGGATTTATAACTTCAGATAGAAATTTGAGTTCTAACAAAATAAGTTATGATGATAAAAGATTGGAATCACAAAAAAATATTTGGCAGATATTAAAAAGAAGAACTGCTCGATTAATCCGCAAATCCCATTATTTTATAATATTTTTCATTGAAAAGATATACATAGATATCTTTCTATCTATGATTAATATTCCTAGTATCAATACACAACTTTTTCTTGAATCAACAAAAAAAAATTTTAATAAAAACATTAACAGTAATGAAGCAAATCAAGAAAGAATTAATAAAACAAATCAAAGTTTAATTAAATTTATTTCGATTATAAAAGAGTCACTTTCTAATACTAATATTAGTCTTAGTCAAAAAAATTCAAAGACTTTTTTTGACTTATCTTACTTTTCACAAGCATATGTATTTTACAAATTATCACAAACCCAACTTATTAAGTTAGAGAAATTGAAATCCGTATTTCAATATAATGGAACCCCCTTTTTTCTTAAGAATGAAATAAAGGATTTTTTTGTTGTAAGACAAGAACTATTTCATTCCGAATTAAGACCTAAGAATCTTCGCAATTCTGGAATGAATCAATGGACAAATTGGTTAAGGAGTCATTATCAATATCAATGTGATGTATCTCAAATTAAATGGTCTAGAGTAGTACCACAAAAATGGCGAAATATATTGAACTGTATAGCTCAAAATAAAGATTTATATAAAGATTTGTGTGATTTATATGAAAAAGATGAATTAATTCACTACGAAAAAAAAACAAAAATTGAAACGGATTTATTATTGAATCAAAAGGATAATTTTAAAAAACAATATGGATATGATCTTTTAGCATATAAATCTATAAATTATGAAACTAAGAAGTACTCTTCAATTTATGGATCACCATTCCAAGTAAAAACTAACCAAGATATTTTTTATAATTACAACACACATAAACAAAAATCATTTAATATGGTAGAAGATGATATTCGAGATATGGATAAAAATACGGATAGAAAATATTTTGATTGGAGAATTCTCGATTTTTGTCTTAAAACGAAGGTCGATATTGAGGCCTGGATCAATATTGATACTGACACTAACAGTAATAAATATACTAAGACTAGGGTTAATAAGTATCAAATAATTGATAAAATCAATAATAAGGGTCTTTTTTATCTCACACTTCAGCAAGATCAAAAAATCAACCTATCCAATCAAAAACCCCTTTTGGATTGGATGGGAATGAATGAAGAAATACTAAGTCGTCCCATATCAAATCTGGAACTTTGGTTCTTGCCAGAATTTGTGAGACTTTATAATACGTATAAAATGAAACCGTGGGTTATACCAATTAAATTACTACTTTTTAATTCTAATATAAAAAAAAATGCTAGTGAAAACAAAAGCATCACTGGAAATAAAAAAAGAGATCCTTTTATATCAATATCGTCGAATGAAAAAAAATCTCTTGAATTAGAAAACCGAAATCAAGGAGAAAAAGAATCCACGGGCCAAGCAGATCTTAAATCAGCTCTTTCAAACCAAGAAAAAGATGTTGAAGAAGATTATACGGGATCGGACATGAAAAAACATAGAAATAAAAAGCAATACAAGATCAATACAAAAGCGGAGTTTGATTTCTTCCTAAAAAGGTATTTGTATTTTCAATTGAGATGGGATGATTCTTTAAATAAAAAAATAATCAATAACATCAACGTATATTGTCTCCTGCTTAGACTGATAAATCCAAGAGAAATTACTATATCCTCTATTCAAAGGGGCGAAATGAGTCTGGATATTTTGACGATTCAGAAAGATGTAACTCTTACAGAATTTATTAAAAGGGGATTTTTGATTATTGAACCAATTCGTCTAGCTATAAAAAATGATGGAAAATTTATTATGTATCAAACCCTCGGTATTTCATTAGTTCATAAAAGTAAACATCAAATAAATCAAAGATACCGAGAAAAAAAACATGTTGATAAGAATTCTGATGAAGTCATTACAAAACATCAAAAGATGACTGGAAATAGATATAAAAAAAATTATGATTTGTTTGTTCCTGAAAATATTTTATCGCCTAGACGTCGTAGAGAATTGCGAATTCTAATTTGTTTAAATTCTAAGAATAGACATAGAAAGGCATCTTTTTGTAATGGGAATGAGGTAAACAGTCAAGTTGTGGATAAAAGCAAAAAATATAAAAAAAAACTTATAAAATTAAAGCTATTTCTTTGGCCCAATTATCGATTAGAAGATTTAGCTTGTATGAATCGTTATTGGTTTAATACCAATAATGGCAGTTGTTTCAGTATGGTAAGGATACATATGTATCCGCGATTGAAAATTCATTAATAGTAAATTTTTCCTATATTTCCCATACCATATCTGGTCTATGACGACAAAGAGATGCACGCATACATTGTCTTACATTCCATTCTGATACATGATACTAATTCAATGACATATCAATTAGATCTAGAATGAACAAAATTTTCTTATTTTAGGTCTAAACTTTTATCTTTTGTGAGTGAAGAAACCAACCATACTTTTGTATCCCCTTTCATTTCAAATCCAATTTTAAAATGAAAATAGGATTGAGTAAGTTTTATTAAATTAAAAAAATTAGAAATTAATAACGAAATTCAAATTATTGTATATACCAAATAAAAATTAGGGGCATTATTATTACTGATCAATAAAGATATCTATCAATAAAAAATATCTTAAAATAAAAAGAGGGGGGGAGAGAAGATTTCAGTTTATGGTAAAAAATTCATTCATCTCAGTTATTTCACAAGAAGAAAAAGACGAAAACAGAGGATCTGTTGAATTTCAAATAGTTAGTTTCACCAATAGGATACGAAGACTTACTTCACATTTACAATTACACAAAAAAGACTATTTATCTCAGAGAGGTTTACGTAAAATTCTGGGAAAACGCCAACGATTACTGTCTTATTTGTCAAAGAAAAATAGAATATGTTATAAAGAATTAATTAATCGGTTGGATATTCGGGAGTCAAAAACTCGTTAATTTTATTTTTATAAAGGCATTTTGAATTATTTGATTTATTAGATCTTGAATTTTAATGAACTTTTTTTCGTTTTCAGCAATTCATGAAAGAATGAATCGAGGAAAAACCTATGAATATACCGGCTACAAGAAAAGACCTCATGATAGTCAATATGGGCCCCCACCACCCATCAATGCATGGTGTTCTTCGACTCATCATTACTCTAGATGGTGAAGATGTTATTGACTGTGAACCAATATTGGGTTATTTACACCGAGGAATGGAAAAAATTGCGGAAAATCGAACAATTATACAATATTTGCCTTATGTAACACGGTGGGATTATTTAGCTACTATGTTCACAGAAGCAATAACTGTAAACGGACCGGAACAGTTGGGAAATATTCAAGTACCTAAAAGAGCCAGCTATATCAGAATAATTATGTTGGAGTTGAGTCGTATAGCTTCTCATCTGTTATGGCTCGGTCCTTTTATGGCGGATATTGGTGCACAAACTCCCTTTTTCTATATTTTCAGAGAAAGAGAATTAGTATATGATCTATTCGAAGCTGCCACCGGTATGAGAATGATGCATAATTATTTTCGTATCGGAGGAGTAGCGGCCGATCTACCTCATGGCTGGATAGATAAATGTTTGGATTTCTGCGATTATTTTTTAACAAGAGTTGCTGAATATCAAAAACTTATTACACGAAATCCTATTTTTTTAGAACGAGTCGAGGGAGTAGGCATTATTGGTAGAGAGGAAGTAATAAATTGGGGTTTATCGGGACCAATGCTGCGAGCTTCCGGAATACAATGGGATCTTCGTAAAGTTGATCATTATGAATGTTACGACGAATTTGATTGGGAAGTACAGTGGCAAAAAGAAGGAGATTCATTGGCTCGTTATCTAGTCCGAATTGGTGAAATGATAGAATCCGTAAAAATTATTCAACAGGCCCTGGAAGGAATTCCAGGGGGACCCTATGAGAATTTAGAAATACGATACTTTGATAGAGAAAGGAATCCGGAATGGAATGATTTTGAATATCGATTTATTAGTAAAAAGCCGTCTCCTACATTTGAATTGCCGAAACAAGAACTTTATGTGAGAGTAGAAGCCCCAAAGGGAGAATTGGGAATTTTTCTCATAGGGGATCAGAGTGGTTTTCCTTGGAGATGGAAAATCCGCCCGCCGGGTTTTATCAATTTGCAAATTCTTCCGCGGTTAGTTAAAAGAATGAAATTGGCTGATATTATGACGATACTAGGTAGTATAGATATCATTATGGGAGAAGTTGATCGTTGAAATGATAATTGATACACCGGAAGTACAAGATATCGATTCTTTTTCTAGATTAGAATTTTTTAAAGAGGTTTATGGAATTCTATGGGTTCTTGTTCCTATTTTGACTCTTGTAGTGGGAATCACAATAGGCGTACTGGTAATTGTATGGTTAGAAAGAGAAATATCGGCAGGGATACAACAACGTATTGGACCTGAATACGCCGGCCCTTTGGGAGTTCTTCAAGCTCTAGCAGATGGGACAAAACTACTTTTCAAAGAAAATCTTTTTCCATCTAGGGGGGATACTCGTTTATTCAGTATCGGGCCATCCATAGCAGTCATATCAATTTTAGTAAGCTATTCAGTAGTTCCTTTTGGATATCACCTTGTTTTAGCGGATCTCAATATCGGTGTTTTTTTATGGATTGCTATTTCCAGTATTGCTCCAATTGGACTTCTTATGTCGGGATACGGGTCAAATAATAAATATTCCTTTTTAGGCGGTCTACGAGCTGCTGCTCAATCGATTAGTTATGAAATACCATTAACTTTATGTGTGTTATCAATATCTCTACGTGCGATTCGTTGATACATAGACATAAACTTTTCTCTATTCCTTCCTTTCAAGGAAAGGGTTGGAATGGATTGAGTAGATATCTTAATTTTTTTTTTATTCATTATTCGGGTTGATGAACTAAATCAAATAGTTATATGAGTGAAAGAAAACAGCTTATATATAAATTCGCAGTAAAAAGATTGATTCTCATTTTCTATGTATAAGAGTTAGAGAGTTAAGCGGAAATAAACATAAACAGAAGAGACCGTTTCCCCCAAGATTGGTTGATTAGTCATCCTGACTTGAAGCGGGTTCAAAAGATCAACCGTATTGAGTTTTCACTATCATTTTTATGTATTAGCATAACGGGGGATTGAGCAAAAACGAGTGGATGGTTAGAAACACGAACATATGGAAAGGATTAGTAATGGAGACTATGTAAATTCTCCAAAAGGACATTTTTACATAATATACAAACAAAGAATACTAATTGGGGCTTTAAGTTGGTAGAAATGATCAGGCAGTACTCCCCATGACACGATTCCGATCCAGAGTATACTCCTATCCACCGATTTAATAAATAACTATTCGAAACGAAATAATCCTTTACTTTATTTTGAAAGCCCTCTTTTTCTCAGAAATAGAAAGAAGAATAGGAACGAAAAAAAAAAAAAAGATATACTTTATTTATTATTTGATATACTTTATTTATTATTTGTTACTTTTATTCTTTCCCATATACATATTAATAGATATAGAATTTGTGTCATAATTCATTAATTAATATAGAATTTTTTTTTCGTACGTGAAACCAACGGGTTATTGATATTTTTACAAGAAGTATTTTATTGAACAGTTAAGTTATTACTGAACAAAGAAGAATTGAAATTATTATTGAAATTAATTAAATTAAAGAAAGGATGAGATCAATTCAGAAGTACTTTTTTGATTTTATTTTGAATTAAAATAATTCTAACAGACAGAATTTAATTGGTCTAATTTGGGACCGGCCGATAGTTATCCATCCTACAAACATATCAAGATTCAAAAAAGAATACTGACGCGGTCCCTATATTTATTTCTGGCCTTCAAGGAGCCGTATGAGGTGAAAATCTCATGTACGGTTCTGTAATAGCGATGGTAACAGTGATGGTATCACCGACTATAATTATCTAACAGTTTAAGTACAATTGATATTGTTGAGGCGCAATCAAAATATGGTTTTTGGGGATGGAATTTGTGGCGTCAGCCTATAGGGTTTATCATTTTTATTATTTCTTCCCTAGCAGAATGTGAGAGATTACCTTTTGATTTACCAGAAGCAGAAGAAGAGTTAGTAGCAGGTTATCAAACCGAATACTCGGGTATAAAATTTGGGTTATTTTATGTTGCTTCCTATCTAAACCTATTGGTTTCTTCATTATTTGTAACAGTTCTTTACTTGGGAGGTTGGAATATATCTATTCCGGACATATATGTTTCTGAGCTTTTTGAAATAAATAAAACATGTGGCGTTTTTGGAGCGATAATTGGTATCTTTATTACATTAGCTAAAACTTATTTGTTCTTGTTCATTCCTATCACAACAAGATGGACTTTACCGAGGCTAAGAATGGACCAACTATTGAATCTTGGATGGAAATTTCTTTTACCTATTTCTCTCGGTAATCTATTATTAACAACTTCTTTCCAACTCTTTTCACTGTAAAGTAACATTCTATATTCACAATGTGTCTCAAACAAGAGAAATAAACAAACATAAAACTATTCATATATATATTAACGATATGTTCTCTATGGTAACTGGGTTCATGAATTATGGTCAACAAACAGTACGAGCTGCAAGGTACATTGGTCAAAGTTTCATGATTACTTTATCCCACGCAAATCGTTTACCCGTAACTATTCAATATCCTTATGAAAAATTAATCACCGCGGATCGTTTCCGCGGTCGAATCCATTTTGAATTTGATAAATGTATTGCTTGTGAAGTATGCGTTCGTGTATGTCCTATAGATCTACCCGTTGTTGATTGGAAATTGGAAAATGATATTCGCAAGAAACGGCTGCTTAATTACAGTATTGATTTCGGAGTCTGTATATTTTGTGGTAATTGCGTTGAGTATTGTCCAACGAATTGTTTATCAATGACTGAAGAATATGAACTTTCTACTTATGATCGTCACGAATTGAATTATAATCAAATTGCTTTGGGTCGTTTACCAATGTCAGTAATTGACGATTATACAATTCGAACAATTTTGAATTCGCCTCAAATAAATAAGTAAATCTCTTATTAACGAATAATTTATAATTACTTTACTAATAACTAATATAGAAGGAATTTAGGTTTCTTTCGTGTTGTTTGGTCAATAACTACAAATACCAACTATTGATTGGTTGGTAAGAAACGCGTCTTAATTTGGATTGAAAATCCATTAATTAATATATCCATAATTGTTTTAAAATATATAGTTTAGAATTAGAACGACTCTTTCAGATAAAGAATGAAATTAGTCCAATAATAGTACTCACATTTATTCATATCCCTTAGTATTTATTTACTTAGGATTAAATTAGGAATTGCTCAAAAATCATAAAAAAAAATTTTCTGGTCGGGTCTCAATAAGGTCATGAAAAACATTTCTATTTATCTCTTATTTTACATATAATGGATTTGCCCGGACCAATACATGATTTTCTTTTAGTCTTTCTGGGATCGGTTCTTATACTAGGAGGTATGGGGGTGGTATTATTTACCAACCCCATTTATTCTGCCTTTTCATTGGGACTGGTTCTTGTTTGTATATCCTTATTCTATATTCTATTAAACTCTTATTTTGTAGCTGCTGCACAACTCCTTATTTACGTGGGAGCTATAAATGTTTTAATCGTATTTGCTGTGATGTTCATGAATGGTTCAGAATATTACAAAGATTTGAATCTTTGGACCATTGGGGATGTGGTTACTTTGCCAGTTTGTACAAGTATTTTTGTTTTACTCATGATTATTATTACGGATACGTCATGGTACGGAATTATTTGGACTACAAGATCAAACCAGATTATAGAGCAAGATTTGATAAGTAATAGTCAACAAATTGGAATTCATTTATCAACAGATTTTTTTCTTCCATTTGAATTCGTTTCGATAATTCTTTTAGCCGCTTTGATAGGTGCAATTGCCGTGGCGCGACAGTAAAAAATTTATAGAATTAGCAATGCACATTAAACTCTGTTCGGTTTTATTACATTACATTTATTTCCCTTTAATTAAAGATTGTTTATGTCTAAAATAGAAATTATTCAATCTATTCTATTAACAATAGAAAATCTATTAACAATAGAAAATCTGCCTTTGTTCCGTACTTTTTTTTATTCTAGTCAATTGAATCTGTTGAATTGTTGTTCAGTTCATATTGAAATGAATCGAAATTGATAAGGAGTTGGTCAATGATGCTCGAACATGTACTTGTTTTGAGTGCCTACTTATTTTCTATCGGTATCTATGGATTGATCACGAGCCGGAATATGGTTAGAGCCCTTATGTGTCTTGAACTTATACTGAATGCGGTTAATATGAATTTCGTAACATTTTCTGATTTTTTTGATAGTCGCCAATTAAAAGGAAATATTTTCTCAATTTTTGTTATAGCTATTGCAGCCGCTGAAGCAGCTATTGGCCCGGCTATTGTTTCATCAATTTATCGTAACAGAAAATCAACTCGTATCAATCAATCGAATTTGTTGAATAAGTAGTATTAATCATATAAATTCTAATATTCATAAATTAGAATTACCATGACCATACATTACGTAATAATACATGTTTTCAAAAATGTAAGAAATTAAAGTATCTTGGCTCTATCGCATGAGTCAATCCAGAAGTAGATTGATTAGAAAAATTATGATAAATTATTGATTCATCTGGTGTCTAAATATATGATTCATTTACAAGTTTACTAGATCGAAACTTTCTGACATTCAAAAATTTATAGATCAAAATGTCACATTCAGTAAAGATTTATGATACGTGTATAGGGTGTACTCAATGCGTGCGCGCCTGCCCAACGGATGTATTAGAAATGATACCTTGGGACGGGTGTAAAGCTAAGCAAATTGCTTCTGCTCCAAGAACAGAGGACTGTGTCGGTTGTAAGAGATGTGAATCCGCCTGTCCGACAGATTTCTTGAGTGTTCGAGTTTATTTATGGCATGAAACAACTCGAAGTATGGGTCTGGCTTATTAATACGTTCCAGAAAACCCCACTTGAATACATTTGATTTTTTTACCTTTACCGACAAAAACCCGCGCTCAAAAACTATTTATTTTGAGCACGGGTTTTTCTGGTCCAAGTTTATCTTGTTTTTACCATGAATAATTTTCCTTGGTTAACGCTAGTTGTAGTTTTGCCAATATTCGCGGGTTCCTTAATTTTCTTTCTCCCTCATAGAGGAAATAAGATAATTCGGTGGTATACTATAGGTATATGCACAATTGAACTCCTTCTAACAACCTATGCATTCGGTTATCGTTTCCAATTGGATGATCCATTAATGCAACTGACAGAGGATTATAAATGGATCGATTTTTTTGATTTTTACTGGAGATTGGGAATAGATGGAATTTCTATAGGACCCATTTTACTGACAGGATTTATCACAACTTTAGCTACTTTAGCGGCTCGGCCGATTACTCGAGATTCCCGACTATTCCATTTTCTGATGTTAGCAATGTATAGCGGTCAAATAGGACCATTTTCTTCTCGAGACCTTTTACTTTTTTTCATCATGTGGGAGTTAGAATTAATTCCAGTTTATCTACTTCTATCCATGTGGGGGGGAAAGAAACGTTTGTATTCGGCTACAAAATTTATTTTGTACACTGCAGGAAGTTCCGTTTTTTTATTAATGGGAGTTTTGGGTATTGGTTTATATGGTTCCAATGAACCAACATTAAATTTTGAAACATCAGCTAATCAATCGTATCCTGTAGCACTGGAAATAATATTCTATATTGGATTTCTTATTGCTTTTGCTGTCAAATCACCGATCATACCCTTACATACATGGTTACCAGACACCCATGGAGAGGCACATTACAGTACTTGTATGCTTTTAGCCGGAATCTTATTAAAAATGGGAGCGTATGGATTGGTTCGGATCAATATGGAATTATTACCCAACGCCCATTCTATATTCTCTCCCTGGTTGATTATAGTAGGCACAATTCAAATAATCTATGCAGCTTCAACATCTCCCGGTCAGCGTAATTTAAAAAAAAGAATAGCCTACTCTTCTGTATCTCATATGGGTTTCATAATTATAGGAATTGGTTCTATAAGCGATACAGGACTCAACGGAGCCATTTTACAAATAATCTCTCACGGATTTATTGGCGCTGCGCTTTTTTTCTTGGCCGGAACGAGTTATGATAGAATACGTCTTGTTTATCTCGACGAAATGGGCGGAATGGCTATCGCAATTCCAAAAATATTCACGACTTTCAGTATCTTATCAATGGCTTCTCTTGCATTACCGGGCATGAGCGGTTTTGTTGCCGAATTATTAGTTTTTTTTGGAATACTTACTAGTCAAAAATATCTTTTAATGACAAAAATATTAATAACTTTTGTAATGGCAATTGGAATGATATTAACTCCTATTTATTCATTATCTATGTTACGCCAGATGTTCTATGGATACAAGCTTTTTAATGCCCCAAACTCTTATTTTTTTGATTCTGGACCGCGAGAATTATTTGTTTCGATCTCTATCCTTTTACCTGTAATAGGTATTGGTGTTTATCCCGATTTCGTTTTATCATTATCAGTTGACAAGGTCGAAGCTATTATATCCAATTATTTTTTTCGATAGTTTTTGTGAGTAAACCAAAAAATGAAACTGAAATCCCATGATTTTAAAAATGGTTGATTGTACAATAAAAAAAAAAAATAAGTCTTTTATATTCTTTTAAGTAAAATAAATAAATTGGAATTCTATTATAACTAGATATCTTTTGAATTTGTGAGAACCATTTGAATCAAGTAATGGAAATGATTCAAATGGTTCTTGATTGTTTACATGAAGTTTTCGTATATATACCTGTATGCCGTCCTATGTTTCTATTCGTCAAGTCTTTTATTCAATTAGATGTTAATGTAAATGAACCATAACTATGCAACCCTATTCCTAATAGATTAACCCCAAAATAGCATATCCAAATTATAAGAAAGCCCATTGAGGCCACAATTGCAGAATTTACACTTTCAAAATTTTTATTTGTTCTAATATGTAAATAAATAGCGAATATGGTCCAAGTAATAAATGCCCAAGTCTCCTTTGGATCCCAATTCCAATATGATCCCCATGCTTCATTAGCCCATACTGCTCCTGAAAGAATACCTACGGTTAAAAGGATAAACCCTAGACTAATAATACGATAACTCCAACGATCCAATTGTTGAATCAATTGATACCTGTAATAATTTTGAGACGAAATAAAAGAAGTGTTTCGTAAGACATTGTTTCTTTCGTTCACGTATTGAATCTCACTAAAGTAAACTGACTCATTTTCTAAATTATTGCTTTTACTAAAAATCCTTATGAATTTTCGAAATGTAATGACTAGAAGAGCTAGTGATAATAAAGATCCACACAAAAGAGCTGCATAGCTCAATACCATCATACTTACGTGCATCATTAACCAATGGGATTGGAGAGCGGGTACTAATATCGCGGATTGATGCATTTCAGTTAAAAGACCCGAAGTAGCAAAACCTTGAGTAAAAATAGCACTTGGCGCGGTTATTGCGCTTAAATGGTTTTTATGTTTTTTAAAATACGGAATAATATGAATAATGGAAAAACTCCACGAAAGAAAAATTAATGATTCATATAAATCACTTAATGGTAAATGCCTCAAATAAATCCAACGAGTAACTAATAATCCTGTTATGCAGAAAAAAGTAGCTATCATCCCCTTTTCTGACGAATCATCTAGTCCTACGATTTCATCGACTAATAAAATTATCAAATGAATTGTAATTACAATTGAAACGATCGAAAAGGATATATGAGTTAATATATGCTCTAAAGTTGAAAATATCATAAAAATTATTAAATTTATAAGGGCGTCCCTCAATTATAGGAATTGAAATCGGGAATTGAATTCATTATAGGACTTACTCTTTTAGAAGATGCCATGCCGCCACTCGGACTCGAACCGAGATGCTCTAGCACTGCTTCCTAAGAGCAGCGTGTCTACCGATTTCACCATAGCGGCTTATTCGAAATCATAATAACCTATTTTTATTCAATCGTCGAGCTTGAAGGAGTTAATTCAATCCAATATTTTTTTTTAGGAAACCATTCAAATTGATGAATAAAAACTTGTTTAAAAATTAGGGATTAAAACGTTTTCGTTAACGTTAATAATATTTATTTTTCTTATTATTATCTTTTTATTTAGTTATTTAGTATTTTAGGATGTCCATTTTATTTCAATTTAACTGAACTAACAATGTATTTTTTCGTAGGCTATTACTTTATGCTCTCCTAAAACTAAAATGGAACAGTTGTAACTAGATAATTTTTACTTCAATCCCTGGATATAAGTAAAAAAAATGTTCTGCCTCGTTTGCATTTTTTAATGATTAATTTCTTTTATCATTTATTTTATTAATCTAAAATAAAAAATGCATTTTATCGATTAATAAAAAAATCGAATTTTTATATAACACAATTTCAGCGATACACTCAAAAGATTTATGTAAATATTTGCATAGTTAGGTTGCGTTAGGATTTTTTGTTGTGTAGAGAATTTGCGTTAAGATTTAGCAAACCCATTAAGTTAGGTATTTGGGATGGTCGTATCAATCATATAAAAAAATTTCGTATAGAAATTGTACCGTACTTCAAAATATTTTCTAAATTTTTTAATTAATATATATATATTATATCTTGATCGATCTTCCAATCGAAACATAGGATCTAAAATAGATCACTCAAAATTGGCGCATTCGTCATATAACTACCTAAAAATGTAAACGGGGCTTTTATTAATTTAATTGGGTTTAAGGAATTTATATAGTGATAATAATTTCTAAAACCCAAAATAATGGTTTAAAAGATTATAAAAAAACATTTTAAACTTAATCAATTAGTTTCAACGACCTCTTCTTTATAATATAAAATCAAAAATATAACTAAAAAAAAAATTCTTTTTATTATTGAGTAAGGGCGATGGGGAAAGTGATAATCCCCATCCGGAAAATGATAAAACATACTAAAATGAAAGGCGAAACCTTGCGCTTGCGTTTACCCTTTTTTCAAACAAAAAAGTACCATTCATTTTTAGAATTCAGTAGACAACAGAATTCTTATCTATATCAGAAACGAAAGAAAAATTTGGCTTCAAATTTAAGTAAAACAAATTCAATTTTATATTCGTTTAAATTAAAACATTATGAGACTAATTCAAATTCTTTTTTATTTATTTTATTTTTAATGTATATTGTTTATATTTTAATTTATCTTATATATTAATATTTATTCTTTTACTATTATGATGTTAATATTAATTATAATTGATAAATATTATTTATCATTTTTATAACTTATAAATAAACTATAAACAAAATTATATCACTTTATTAGTTATTAGAACGATTCAGATTATTTATTTGTTACACAAAAAAAACTTTTAGAACTCCCGGTAGAAAGAGATTTCGCTAACGAAAAAGCTTTCAATGCTGCCCTATATCCCTTCCTTTTCCAAATATTTTTACGAATACGTTTTTTTGAAATAGAGGTGCGCTTTTTTGGAACTGCCATTAAAAAGTTATAATAGGTTTTTCGGTTGGATGTGAAAGACATCTATTGTTCAAAATCAATTGTTCTTTACTATTCTCTATCTATTTTTTCTCTAAATTAGACTCCAAAAAAAAAGGGGGGGGGGGGGTAAAAATCACATAAAATATTAATAAGAACGATAAGGTACACTATGCCAAATAGATTGAAGTTGATAAAAAAAAAAAAAAAAAGATTGTCCGTTTCGTTTTCTTTCTATTTTCGTCATGTTACATTTATACATGTAATAAAAAAATCGAAAAGTTTAATAACCCAATCCTTCTCCCGCTTAATAAAAAAAAACTTTAATAATTTTTTTTATTATATTAATTAATTTAATATTAATTTAATTGGTCAAGCTCGAAGAAAGAGTCCACAAAATTTAAATTATCAAATGAGACTAGTAGTTAATCTGTTAAAGGATACAAAATACATAATTTAAAGGCATTTTATTTGCCCCCTTTTTTTTCCGTAAAATTAAAGTGTTGGATATCATAGCATTTCCTACAAATAGCTTTTATTGTAATGGAAGACAAACAATTAGTTACAAAACAAATTGGTTAATGATTCTAAATAACCGAATTACAATAAATAGTTTTAGTTATGGGCTTTATGATTCATATCAAATACTGTTTTTGGTATAATTATTTATCCTTGTTCTATAGATATAAAAAAATTATTGTAATACGTAATAATTAAAATGAAAATTCTAATTTTCATTTTTTATCTTCATAAAATTTTATTTAAAAATTTGAATTTAATATTAACAATTCAGTATTAATAAAATTAAATACGTATTTATTTTTCACTAGTGACTTATTTATATCATTTGACCAATTATAACCTCTTGATTTTAAATATTTGAAGTAGTTTGGAAAGATTCAGAATAATTAAGGCTAGAAAATTCTATTTAAGTTTTATTTTATATATCTTAATTTTTTTTTTTATTAACCGACCCCTTTCAAAAGAAAAGAAATAAGAACCGGTGACTCAGAAACAATTAATTAAGATAATTTTTTTTTTTTTTTTTTTATTATGGAATATACATATCAATATTCATGGATTATACCTTTCATTCCACTTCCAGTTCCTATCTTAATTGGAACAGGACTTCTACTTTTTCCAACGGCAACAAAAAATCTTCGCCGTATGTGGGCTTTTCCTAGTGTTTTATTATTAAGTATAGTTATGGTTTTTTCAGCCCTTTTTTCTATTCAGCAAATAAATAATAATTCTGTCTATCAATATGTATGGTCTTGGACCATCAATAATGATTTTTCTTTAGAATTTGGCTGCTTGGTTGATCCACTTACTTCTATTATGTCGATATTAATCACTACTGTTGGAATTATGGTTCTTATTTATAGTGACAATTATATGTCTCATGATCAGGGATATTTGAGATTTTTTGCTTATATGAGTTTTTCCAATACTTCAATGTTGGGATTAGTTACTAGTTCTAATTTGATACAAATTTATATTTTTTGGGAATTAGTTGGAGTGTGTTCTTATCTATTAATAGGTTTTTGGTTCACACGACCCAGTGCCGCGAATGCTTGTCAAAAAGCGTTTGTAACTAATCGTGTTGGGGATTTTGGTTTATTATTAGGAATTTTGGGTTTTTATTGGATAACAGGTAGTTTCGAATTTCGGGATTTGTTTGAAATATTCAATAACTTGGTTTATAATAATGAAGTTAATTTTTTATTTGTTACTTTATGCGCCTCCCTATTATTTGCCGGCGCTGTTGCTAAATCCGCCCAATTTCCCCTTCATGTATGGTTACCTGATGCCATGGAAGGGCCTACCCCCATTTCGGCTCTTATACATGCCGCTACTATGGTAGCAGCAGGAATTTTTCTTGTAGCTCGGCTTCTTCCTCTTTTCATAGTTATACCTTACATTCTAAATCTAATAGCTTTGATAGGTATAATAACATTATTTTTAGGAGCCACTTTAGCTCTTGCTCAAAAAGATATTAAGAAAAGCTTAGCTTATTCTACAATGTCTCAATTGGGTTATATGATGTTAGCTCTAGGTATGGGGTCTTATCGAGCTGCTTTATTTCATTTGATTACTCATGCTTATTCGAAGGCATTGTTGTTCTTAGGATCTGGATCAATTATTCATGCGATGGAAGCTATTGTTGGATATTCTCCAGATAAAAGTCAGAATATGGTTCTTATGGGCGGTTTAAGAAAACATGTACCAATTACAAAAACTGCTTTTTTATTGGGTACACTTTCTCTTTCTGGTATTCCACCCCTTGCTTGTTTTTGGTCCAAAGATGAAATTCTTAATGATAGTTGGTTGTATTCACCTATTTTTGCAATAATAGCTTGGTCCACAGCAGGATTAACTGCATTTTATATGTTTCGGATCTATTTACTTGCTTTTGAAGGACATTTAAACGTTTATTTTCAAACTTACAGTGGCAAAAAAAGTAGTTCGTTCTATTCAATGTCTCTATGGGGTAAAGATAAAGAAGGACCCGAAATTATTAAAAAAAATTTGCGTTTATTATATTTATTAACGACGAAAAACAATGAAAAAACTTATTTTTTAAACACATATCGAATTAATAGTAATGAAAATAGTAATGAAAATGTAAGAAGCACGGTGCAGCCTTTTATTAGTATTACTCGTTTTGGCACTAAAAGCACTTTCTCATATCCCCATGAGTCAGACAATACTATGTTATTTCCGATGCTTGTATTAGTTTTATTTACGTTGTTCGTTGGAGTCATAGGAATTCCT